ATACATGTATCATAAATCTTTACTGAATGCGACATTGGATCTATCCATTTTTGAACGTGATAAAGTTTCAATCTAGTAAATTGATAAACGAATTATATATTTAAACACTAGTACTAGACGAATCGATGAGTTCCCCGAGTTTTTTTATTAATCTACTTCTGGATTCTGGATTGACGTTGCCAAAATACTTTGATTTTTTATCTTTGTGATAACATGATCATATCTTAGGTGGCAGACATGCAAATTTGAATTCATTTATGAAAACTCTAATTTATATTATAATATTACTTATTCAACAAATTCGATTGATTTATACGAGTTGATTTTCTGTTACGATAAATTGATGAAACAATAGCGAGTCCAATAGCGGCTTCGGCAGCTGCAATAGCTATAACAAAAATAGAGAAAATGGCTCCTTTTAATTGACGACTATCAAAAAAATCAGAAAATGTTACAAAATTGAGATTAACGGCATTTAATATAAGTTCAAGACACATAAGAGCCCTAACCATATTCCGACTTGTAATCAATCCATAAAGACCGACAGAAAATAAATAAGCACTCAAAACAAGTACATGTTCGAGCATCATTAACCAACTCCTTATCAATCTCGATTCATTTCAATATGAACAACAATTTAACCAATTGGATTGACTAGACTATAACGAGTAATGGAATAAAGGAATATATTGGGAATATATCGAATGAATAAAGAATTTCTATTTTATATACAAAGTCAAATAGAAAAAAGGAAATGCATGTGATAGCTCATAACAAGGTTTTTCCAGTTCTAAAAAGTTATTATTGACGAGCTACAGCAATTGCGCCGATTAACGCAACTAAAAGAATTATTGAAATGAATTCAAACGGAAGAAAAAAATCTGTTGATAAATGAATCCCAATTTGTTGACTATTACTTATCAGATCTTGCTCTATAATCTGGTTTGCTTTTGTAGTCCAAATAATCCCGTACCATGACGTATCTGGAATAGTAGTAATTAGTGAAACAAAAATACTTGTACAGACCACGGAAGTTACTCCATCTCCCACGGTCCAAAGATGGAAATCTTTGGAATATTCTGAGCCATTTATGAACATCACAGCAAAAATGATTAAAACATTTATGGCTCCTACGTAAATAAGGAGCTGCGCAGCAGCTACAAAATGGGAGTTCGCTAGAATATAGAATAAAGATATACAAACAAAAACGAATCCCAACGAAAAGGCAGAATAAATGGGATTGGGAAGTAATACTACTCCCAGACCCCCTAATATAAGACCCAATCCCAGAAAGACTAAAAGAAAATCATGTATTAGTCCAGGTAAATCCATTATATATAAAATAAGAGATAAATAAATCAAAATCTTTCATAACTTTATTGACTCGGTCAGGAAAAAAGAAGTAACTCTACTTTTTTATAATAGTTCTTAATTACTAAAAAAAAAATTCCATTTTCATGGATACGGATTGATGTAGATATTGTTATTGGACTAATCTCTCGAAAGAGTAATTTGAATCTATATATTTTCAATTCAAATTTTTCAAATCCTCAATATAGACATAGAAATCTATTTTAAATATAAATTAAAACACGATTCCTGCTTCCTAATCAATATAATTATGAATATATTTGTAGTTATTCACCAAACAAAAACCTTCCTTCTTTTAGATCAAAATGAGTTCCTAAGTTTTTATTTCAGGCAAATTTAAAATTGTTCGAATTGTGTAATCGTCAATTACTGACATTGGTAACCGACCCAAAGCAATTTGATTATAATTCAATTCGTGACGATCATAAGTAGAAAGTTCATATTCTTCAGTCATTGATAAACAATTTGTTGGACAATACTCAACGCAATTACCACAAAATATACATATTCCGAAATCAATACTGTAATTAAGCAATCGTTTCTTTCTAATATCAGTTTCCAATTTCCAATCAACAACAGGCAGATCTATAGGACATACACGAACACATACTTCACAAGCAATGCATTTATCAAATTCAAAGTGGATTCGGCCGCGGAAACGCTCAGATGTGATCAATTTTTCGTAGGGATATTGAATAGTTACAGGTAAACGATTCGCGTGTGATAAGGTAATCATGAAACCTTGACCAATATACCTTGCGGCTCGTACTGTTTGTTGGCCATAATTCATGAACTCAGTTACCATAGGGAACATATCGTGAATATCTATAAAAAATAGGATACTTGTTTCTTTCTCTTGTTTGAGACAAGTCGTGAATATAGAAGTATTTTTTTACAGTGAAAGAAGTTGGGAAGAAGTTGTTAATAGTAGATTACCTAGAGAAATCGGTAAAAGAAATTTCCATCCAAGATTTAATAATTGGTCCATTCTCAGCCTCGGTAAAGTCCATCTTGTTGCGATAGGAATGAACAAGAACAAATAAGTTTTAGCTAATGTAATAAAGATACCAATTATTGTTCCAAAGACTCTACCCCTCTTAGTAATTTCAAAAAGTTCGGGAACAAATAT